TTTCATATTGAACTCTTTTTTTATTGAATAGATTTTCATATCATATTTTCATAATATATATATATATACATATTATCATAATAATATAGAAATAATATAATAATATATAAAATAATATATATATATAGTATATACACTTATATTATATAGATATAGAGTTCTATATAGTTCTAGGATAGAATATTTATGGGAGTATGGGATAGCTCATTCATGAACGAACCATCAAATCCAAAGAATTCTATGGGATCATAACATAAAAGTAGGAAAGACTCCTCGGATCTAGTCATACATTTGATTCTAATTATATATATTGACAATTCCAAAAAACTACTCATACTATTGTCATAGTATGATGACAGTCGGGGCGGGTATGCCCTCATCGTCTAGTGGTTCAGGACATCTCTCTTTCAAGGAGGCAACGGGGATTCGACTTCCCCTGGGGGTAGCGGACTGCGAAAGGAAGTTGGTCATGAATTATCAATAAACCTAGAATTCATTCTTCCTGGGTCGATGCCCGAGCGGTTAATGGGGACGGACTGTAAATTCGTTGGCGAGATGTCTACGCTGGTTCAAATCCAGCTCGGCCCAAGAATTCGTCGCTCCATGAAGAAGATCTAAACAATTTGCCCTCTATAAACAGAAATCCCGGATCCGTATAAAATAAATAAAAATAGTCCATTTTTTCTCATCCATTCTTTTTATTTTCATTTGCAATACAGTAAATACAAGAAACATAGATTACTAGTAATCTATGCCACTCTCACTCAAGTCCATATCTATCTATGTGAATAGGATATTTTGTGTTTCTGTTGCAACACGACAAATAGAATGCTCTTCTTGAAATCATAAGACTATGTATGCCATGCATATGGCTGGGATTGTAGTTCAATCGGTTAGAGCACCGCCCTGTCAAGGCGGAAGCTGCGGGTTCGAGCCCCGTCAGTCCCGATCCGACGAATTGATCAACTCATCTCTTCCCTTTTCCGCGAAAGGGAAGACGGGGAACAAAATCTAATCTCTGGGGGGAATCCTTATTTCTTTTGTTTTCGTTTCGCATTTTTCATCAAACAAATATGGAAATTTTGATTTCTTATACTAGCACCGATTGGTAAGGGAGAAACGTATGTAGATTTTTAAAATCGTTACTTTTTACTAATTACTAGAGTAAGACTGACTCTATTCAGTATTTGAAGAGCGACCATACTCGTCTTATTTTCTTTTCAATTGTTATTTTCGTGATCAACGGAATGGAATAGAGTGCCCATATTTTGACCGAGAATACAGACACAAATTGTCTTCTTTTATTATAAACAAAACAATGAACTTCACATAGAACTTCACATAATTATCTCGACAGAGTACTTTTCAGGTTCAGATGAAACCACACCTTCTTTAGTTTCGAACAAACCTTGTTTGTGCATCCGCAATGACTAATTGGAAATAATCTATCTTATTCTCATCCAAATTGCACACTGCATTTTTTATGATTGTATGACCTATAGAATATTGGACATATTATACTTCAGAATTTTATGTATATTTTATATATATTTTATATATAAGTTTATATATAAGTAAAGGAATAAGAATTGGATAAGTGTATAAAAATAGGTGATAGAAAAGGAAAAGTGGAAAAGCGGGAAAATGAAATGGGATTTATGATCCAATAACAAGAAAGAATCCTATTTTTCCTTTCTATTTCATTTAGATTGAGTATGGATAAAAGATCTTCCTATGTTATACTATGTTATACTATTCAATTCGCGACGATAAATCGATTTGATTTGATATTGTTATTCATAATATTGTTAGTATCATAAAGATGCAATTCATACCTTTGAATTGATAGGAGTCCACTTTATCATCTCTATTTATCATCTCTATGGGATTAGATCCCAAATTATTGTGAAAGAAGAAAACAAAGAGATTATGGAAGTCAATATTCTTGCGTTTATTGCTACTGCGCTGTTCATTTTAGTTCCTACTGCCTTTTTACTTATCATATACGTCAAAACAATCAGCCAAAATGATTAATTTGAATGAAACTTGAATTATGAATTTTTATCAATGATTGAAGAAATGAAAGGGTTTCAAACTATATTTAAGTCTTAAATGAAATGTGGAATCAGAAGTATTTGATATAGTGCGGTAGAAAGAGCTATATATAGCTCTTTCTACCGCACTATACAATTGAGTATTGTAGAATATTTCATATTCATTCATATTCTTAGTATTAGTACATAAAACATAAAGTTGTATTGTATACAGAAAGAAGCTTTCCCTTATATAGATCAATTGACAATAGATATCTATATCTAAGTAATAATATATATTGGGTGGGCGTACATCAAAATGAAATAGCACTCGAATTTTATATTTTTTCTATACACCCATTTGTATGCATTTCAATCAATCCAAAAGAATTACAAGTCAACTGCTTGAATTCCTGATTTTTTATATCTCTTCTTATGCTTATGGATCCGGGGGCCTATCAAAAGAATTAATGTAGGAAGAATAGTACAGACATATACTATATACCATATAAATACCATATCATAATCATATATTAGAGAATTATAGAAATCTAATCTATTAATATATATTAATAAATAATAAGAATATAATAATAAAAGAAAACTATTTAATATTTAATAGAGGATTCAATAGAAAATAGAAATCTAATAATAAAATAATAATATAAAATAATAATATAATACTACTTAATATATCTTATATATAAGATATAATATATAGATAAAATATAAATAAACTAAAGCAAGTCAAGTTTTTTTAAGCTTTCGCAAAACGATCACAATTGATACAAGTAGATTTTTCAGTAAAGTACTAAATTAGTAATATTCCTAGCTCTAAAGCCCACTCCTTCCCCATACTACAAGTGAAAGAGAAAATGTAAACACTACCATTAAAGCAGCCCAAGCGAGACTTACTATATCCATGCGAATGATGTCCCCTATCTCTATGAAATGAAGGAATTATTCCATTATTGATTCATAATCATAGTGAAATCAATGGTGCAGAGTCAAAATAGGATTCTTACTTATGGCTCTTTATGAAATAATTTCATGAATCCACTCATAAAAAGTTCCAATTCTTTCTATTGAAATAGAAAGAATTGGAAAAAAAAAGAAAAAATAAAATATACAAATAGAAAGAAGAGCCATTCAACCATTCTGATGAAATTTATGAGCAGCACTCAGAACCTCTAGTGAGTCTGGATACAAAGTATCTTCAGTTCTTTGCCACAATTATTAAATGAAATTCCCATCAGCCTATCCAATCTAATTTCATCGCAGACAGAGTGAGTAGACACTACCTCAATATTAAGAAAGTTATATTGTAAAATAATTAGGGAGTCTTTATAGTCTTTTTTAGAATCCTTTCTTCAACCTTAGTAGCCAAAACGGAGTGTCTCTTAGGAACCTTTGGATACCAAGATTTCCGACTTCTTACTTTCATAGTTCTGATGCCCAGAATGAATTCTCACTATTTCTTTTATTTGATTCAATTCAGAATAGCGCAAACCAATCATTAATAAGATTGAGTTGCTTCAGATTTATTGGTGCCTTTTTGAGCCACACTCAGAACCCTGATTTTGAGAAAAAAGATGACAGTCTTTTATAGGCCCTATGGGTTCTCAAAATCAAGTATCAACAGACCTAGCCCTTGCCTAATGCTTTTTCGGGGCAAGAATTCGTCAAGTTCGATCAAAAAATTCCAAGTATTTTTTTGTTGATCAGGCGACACCCAGATTCGAACTGGGGATAAAGGATTTGCAGTCCCCCGCCTTACCACTTGGCCATGCCGCCAAATTCTATCCAAAATGGATAAAGAAATAAAAAAATTCTATAATTATAGAATTAGAAATTAGAGAATTATATATATATATTCTTATACTTATACTTATATTCTCTTTCTATATTTCTATAATCTAGAATTATATTATTATTCTATTTCTTTTCCTCTCCTCATTTTGTTTTGATTTGAATTTTTTACTTTCTTAATTTCTTTTATTTTTGGATCTTGAATCCCATTGTACTTATTTTTTTCCAAAAAATAATTCCTCTTTTTTATTGGATCCTGTTTCTATTCTTTTCTTCGATTGATTTTATCTCAAAACACGCGTCGCTTAAAAACTTACCTTCTCTTTTCACTTTTCTATAGAAAAGTGAAAAGATTCCCGGCCCCGGTCACAGACTGTAAAATGCAGGGCAATTTAGAATAATTCACTCTTTACTTCATTAACTATTTACTTATTAATCTTTTACTCTTACTTACTTTTCTTACTTTGAATTAGTGAACAGCTCTTAATTTTGTATCTCCATTTGTATTACCTTAATGGATGCAAAATCCAATTGATTTACGACTAATCATTATCTATTACATTATCAATTAGAATTATAAGAAAATATATGTGTATATGTAAACCCCAGAACAGTGTAAACTCCAGAACAGAAATTTTTATACATGGATACCGAGCCCAGGTCTATTTCTTATGCGCATATCCCTATATAGGATCATCGTGCTTGAATATTTCATTGAATATTGAATATGAATAGAAGATAGACATTATGTATAGAGTGCGACCTAACCTATGTTAAACCAAGTTTAATTATGATAAAAGATGTGATATACGAATAGCTATATTGGCATGTACTTCCTAAAGATTACTCCTATGACTATATACGTACGCAATTCCACATTGTGTTTTAGAAATTATACTACCAAAAAAAGATTTGTGAATTCCTTTTTAAACATTCAATTGTGTGTCCTAAAAAAAGGGAAACTCTATGCTGTTCCTGATTCTTCTGTTTTTATCTCATTCATAGAGAGCAGATTGAATCCTAAATTCATTGATTTTTTATTTTTTTGCACCCTGATCATAATATCATAATAAAAGAATTAGGTATAAATTGGATCAATTTTGATATCCGATAAAAGACTCCATCATCCTAAGTGACAGAATTTTTCCCGGGAATGCTTTATAAATTTCCATTTCTTTCTATTTGTACCTGGCTCAAGTTCAAATTCGAACTTGCATCGAAAATGCCCTCCATTTCTCTGTCTTGCTTCCGTTCATACGTATGATATATATGGATGGAGTTGACTCAAATTTTATGTGATTCAGTAAACAGAATATCCATTCCATCATTGCTAGATCAATAGGTAGGGTTCGATGAATAGTGAGCCAAGCCAATAATGGGATTTTTTCAATAAAGAGGAAACTTAAGATTAAGATGATCCAGAATGGAAATGAGGGAATGTCCACAATACCTGGATTTAGTCAGATACAATTTGAGGGATTTTGTAGGTTCATTAATCAGGGCTTGACGGAAGAATTTCATAAGTTTCAAAAAATTGAAGATAGAGATCAAGAAATTGAATTTCAATTATTTGTGGAAACATATCAATTGGTAGAGCCCTTGATAAAAGAAAGAGATGCTGTGTATGAATCACTCACATATTCTTCTGAATTATATGTACCCGCGGTCTTAATTTGGAAAACCGGTAGAAATATGCAAGAACAAACCATTTTTATTGGAAACATCCCTATAATGAATTCTTTTGGAACCTCTATAGTAAATGGAATATACCGAATTGTGATCAACCAAATATTGCAAAGTCCCGGTATTTACTACCGTTCAGAATTGGAACATAACGGAATTTCTGTCTATACCAGTACTATAATATCGGATTGGGGGGGAAGGTCGGAATTAGAAATTGATAGAAAAGCAAGGATATGGGCCCGCGTAAGTAGAAAACAAAAAATATCTATTCTAGTTCTATCATCAGCTATGGGTTCGAATATAAGAGAAATTCTAGAGAATGTTTGTTACCCTGAAATTTTCTTGTCTTTCCCAAATGATAAAGAGAAAAAAAAGATTGGATCAAAAGAAAATGCTATTTTGGAGTTTTATCAACAATTTGCCTGTGTAGGGGGGGATCCGGTATTTTCTGAGTCCTTATGCAAGGAATTACAAAAGAAATTTTTTCAACAAAGATGTGAATTAGGAAAGATTGGTCGACGAAATATGAACCGGAGACTTAATCTTGATATACCCCAAAACAATACATTTTTGTTACCACGAGATCTATTGGCTGCTGTGGATCATTTGATTGGAATGAAATTGGGAATGGGTACACTTGACGATATGAATCACTTGAAAAATAAACGTATTCGTTCTGTAGCAGATCTATTACAGGATCAATTTGGATTGGCTCTTGTTCGTTTAGAAAATACGGTTCGAGGAACTATATGTGGAGCAATCAGGCATAAATTGATACCGACTCCTCAAAATTTGGTAACTTCAACTTCATTAACAACTACTTATGAATCGTTTTTTGGCCTACACCCTTTATCTCAAGTTTTGGATCGGACTAATCCGTTGACACAAATTGTTCATGGGCGAAAATGGAGTTATTTGGGTCCTGGAGGATTGACGGGGCGAACTGCTAGTTTTCGGATACGAGATATCCACCCGAGTCACTATGGACGTATTTGTCCAATTGACACGTCCGAAGGAATCAACGTTGGACTTATTGGATCATTAGCTACTCATGTGAAGGTTGGTTATTGGGGATCTATAGAGAGTCCGTTTTATGAATTATCTGAGAGATCAAAAGAGGCACAGATGGTTTATTTATCACCAAATAGAGATGAATATTATATGGTAGCAGCAGGAAATTCTTTGGCCTTGAATCGGGGTATTCAAGAACAACAGGTTGTTCCAGCTCGATATCGTCAAGAATTCCTGAGTATTGCATGGGAAGAGATTCATCTTAGAAGCATTTTTCCCTTCCAATATTTTTCTATTGGGGCTTCCCTCATTCCTTTTATCGAGCATAATGATGCGAATCGAGCTTTAATGAGTTCTAATATGCAGCGCCAAGCAGTTCCACTTTCTCGGTCCGAGAAGTGCATTGTTGGAACTGGGTTGGAAGGCCAAACGGCTCTAGATTCGGGGATTTCAGCTATAGCCGAACGCAAGGGAAAAATCATTTCTACTGATACTCAAAAGATCATTTTCTCAAGTAATGGGGATACTCTAAGCATTCCATTAGTTATGTATCAACGTTCCAACAAAAATACTTGTATGCATCAAAAAACTCAGGTTCAACGGGGTAAATACATTAAAAAGGGACAAATTCTAGCGGGTGGTGCGGCTACAGCTGGTGGGGAACTCGCTTTAGGAAAAAATGTATTAGTAGCTTATATGCCATGGGAAGGTTACAATTTTGAAGACGCAGTACTAATTAGCGAACGTCTGGTCTATGAAGATATTTATACTTCTTTTCACATCCGGAAATATGAAATTCAGACTCATGTAACAAGCCAAGGTCCTGAAAGAATCACTAAGGAGATCCCGCATTTAGAGGCTCGTTTACTCCGAAATTTAGACAGAAACGGAATTGTGATGCTGGGATCTTGGATAGAAACAGGTGATATCTTAGTAGGTAAATTAACACCTCAGACAGCGAGCGAATCGTCATATGCCCCCGAGGATAGATTATTACGAGCTATACTTGGCATTCAGGTATCCACTTCAAAAGAAACTTCTCTCAGACTACCTATAGGGGGAAGGGGTCGAGTTATTGATGTGAGATGGATCCATAGAAAGGGGGTTTCCAATTATAATCCAGAAAGGATTCGTGTATATATTTCACAGAAACGTGAAATCAAAGTAGGTGATAAAGTAGCTGGAAGACATGGGAATAAGGGTATAATTTCTAAGATTTTGTCTAGACAAGATATGCCCTATTTGCAAGATGGAACGCCCGTTGATATGGTATTCAACCCATTAGGAGTCCCCTCACGAATGAATGTGGGACAGATATTTGAATGTTCGCTCGGGTTAGCGGGGGATCTGCTAAAGAAACATTATAGAATAGGACCCTTTGATGAGAGATATGAGCAAGAGGCCTCAAGAAAACTAGTGTTTTCTGAATTATATGAAGCCAGTAAGCAAACAAAAAATCCATGGGTATTTGAACCTGAATATCCGGGAAAAAGCAGAATATTTGATGGAAGAACAGGAGATCTTTTTGAACAACCTGTTCTAATAGGAAAGTCCTATATCCTAAAATTAATTCATCAAGTTGATGATAAAATCCATGGACGTTCCAGTGGGCATTACGCACTTGTTACACAACAACCTCTTAGAGGGAGGGCCAAACAAGGGGGACAAAGAGTAGGAGAAATGGAAGTTTGGGCTCTAGAGGGATTTGGTGTTGCTCATATTTTACAAGAGATGCTTACTTCTAAATCTGATCATATTAAAGCTCGTCAAGAAGTACTTGGTGCTACGATTATTGGAGCACCAGTACCTAACCCAGAGGGTGCTCCAGAATCTTTTCGATTGCTCGTTCGAGAACTACGATCTTTGTCCCTGGAACTGAATCATTTCCTTGTATCTGAAAAGAACTTCCAGATGGATAGGAAGGAAGCTTGATCTCAATGAATCAGAATTTCTATTCTATGATCGACCAGTATAAACATCAACAACTTCGAATTGGACCAGTTTCCCCTCAACAAATCGAGGCTTGGGCAAAAAAAATTCTACCCAATGGAGAGATAGTTGGAGAGGTGACAAAACCCTATACTTTTCATTATAAAACTAATAAACCGGAGAAAGATGGATTGTTTTGTGAAAGAATTTCCGGACCCATAAAAAGTGGGATTTGTGCTTGTGGAAATTACCGAGGAATTGGGGCTGAAAAAGAAGACCCGAAATCTTGTGAAGAATGCGGGGTGGAATTTGTTGATTCTCGAGTACGAAGGTACCAAATGGGATACATCAAACTGACATGTCCAGTGACTCATGTGTGGTATTTGAAACGTCTTCCTAGTTATATTGCGAATCTTTTAGATAAGCCCCTTAGGGAATTAGAGGGCCTAGTATATTGCGATGTGTGATTTGATCGAAATTTTCATTTGACAGATTTGGACTGAGAAACTGTCATCCCATTTAATCTGATTGGGATGCCCCCAGCTCTGACATGTATCTTGGGAGGAGGAACATGAAGCTCAGAATTATGGGTGCATTCAAGACTTAAAAATGGAAGAAAAGGGGGATTGATCCATGGTCGATTCCGTAACAGATAATATAGGAATAGTTAGTCATACCTCGTGAAAAAAGACTTTTTGTGGAATTATACATTCCATTTCTTTGAGAAAGAAATTCTGTTCAGGCAAGCGCAAGCGAATATGGCATGGTTACGGGAGCTTATATATCGCATATATGCTTCAAGGGATATCATGGCACATAACCATCGAGGTGAGTAGAGACCTAAAAAAGATCGAATGGAACAATACAATATATAGACAAATAAATCCTTTACGAGTCCCAAAATATTCCTTTCAGGGGATTCATCATTTGAGGGGAAGTAGACTACTCAAGAATTTCACATTTCCTTTTTTTTCGTAAACATAAATAAACATAAAAGAAAGTAAAAAAGGTTAGAGTGAAAATAAAAAATAAAATAAGATAAAAATGAATCAATGAAAGGCTGGTCCTTACTGGGAACTTGAGTAAAGAGTAGCTTTTTATAGGGTTTTCTCGAACAAAGTTTAAACAGAAGAAGAACCCCTTATCTTTATTTGGTATAACTACTTGAGCCGGATGAGAGGAAACCTTCACGTCCGATTGTGAGGGGGGGATCCAATATTATAGGAACCTATCTCGATTTTTCTTTTGCTAGGTCCATAGCTAAAAAACCTACTTTCTTACGATTACGAGGTTCATTCGAATATGAAATCCAATCCTGGAAATACAGCATCCCACTCTTTTTTACTACTCAAGGTTTCGAGACATTTCGAAACCGAGAAATCTCTACGGGGGCAGGTGCTATCAGAGAACAATTAGCCGATTTGGATTTGCGAATTATTCTAGATAATTCTTTGGTAGAATGGAAGGAATTAGGAGACGAAGAGTCCGCAGGAAATGAATGGGAAGATAAAAAAATTAGAAGAAGAAAGGATTTT